CTTTTTCCCCAGTTCAAATCTGGGTGTCGCCTGATCAACAAAAAAATCGGAATACCTTATTATATTTTTATATTTTATATTATGTTATATTTTATATTATGTTTTGCTGAGATAACTTGACAAATTTTTTTTCCAGCAGAAGTAAGCGGGGGAGAGGACTCTTGATACTTGCTTGATTCTATAAGCATCTGGCGGTTCTGTTCTCTAAAATGAAAATGCTGTAAATCCTTGCGTCTAGGCTTCAGTTCAAGGAAAGATTATATTAGTGAATATTGAATGAAAAAGAATCGTTAAATCTTAATATGTCTTCTATTATTAATGTAGTGTTTATTAATTAGGTCTTGAATTAAGTTGGATAGACGAACGAGGAATTTATTTGATTATTAATTTATTAGTTGCGTAAAGGTCGAAAGATACTTTGTTCGTATATAGACTCATGAAATTCTCTGTGTGCTCCTGCATTCAATTTAATATTGATTGAAGAGATAATTGGCTTTAATGTAATAGACTATCTTCCGATTGTTTCACCGAGACAAGCAGGAGACGTAATGTAAGGATTAGATAAAATGAAAAAAGAAATAGGGTATGTGATAGATATAGATAGTGATTTATCTTGACTCTAGATTTTTATACTTTTTACTTAATGAAATGAAGGTCAACAAAAGAAAGACTAGGTCTTATTATTCCTACATGTTAGTAACATTCCCTTGAAACTTCCAGGGGTGTATCTACGTATTTTGCTTGTGCTTAGTGTTTTCCGATTCTACTCGAAATCATATAAGAAACCTGTTATAATTGTGAGTTTATTGGATTGTTTCATCAACGGTATTGGGTCAGAATTCCCTTTTGACTCTGCGCCAGGAATTCCACTATTATTAATGAACATAATAATGAGTAGTGAACAATAATGGAATAATTTCTTCATATTTATAGAGATAGGGGATATAATTCACATGGATATAGTAAGTCTCGCTTGGGCTGCTTTAATGGTAGTCTTTACATTTTCTCTTTCACTCGTAGTCTGGGGTAGAAGTGGACTCTAGAAGTACTACTAATTGAGTTTGATTCCTCAAACTCAACTCATATCAATTGTTTTATAGATCGTTCTGCAAAGTCCTTTTTTTTACTGTTCAAATAGAAAAGAAAATAATTATGTTATTAAGTGGATACAGACTTCCTATGGGAAACAACATAGACATAGTGGTTGTCCAACAATATACTACACATAATAAAATATTGCCTTGGGCAAGTCACATATTGCGCGTTCCCGCTTTTTTTATTCTTTTAGAAATTTTATTTCTGTTATGCTTGCTTTATTGAACTCATTTCATATCATGGTTCAAACGTTAAAAATCAGTGGGCTTTACTAATCCTTTTCGAAATCCAAAGAGGTTCCCATGGAAATGAATCACTGGATCATCTGTCAACTGATCAATCAATTACTTCTTCGGAATACTAAAAAAAGATTATGTGATTTTCTTTTTATTAATTATTAGTAATTATTTATTAATTATTAATATAGGCCTATACTCTTACTCTTTTTTCCTTCGTCAATTTGATTCTTTCAATGGATATCGGGATTCATATTGAATAGAATCAGAAATTCTAGGAATTCGAATTGTAAGAGTAAGAATTGCCCTTCGATTTTTTCAGATTGATGATTGGAATCAACACAAATTAAATAGATGAAGCAAAGAAATAGAATTGGTACACTATGTAAATACATTACATATATGTAATTGATATCTCTGAAGATACATATTGTAGATTGATCTATATTAAACCTCTATCTTTATACAGTACGACTTTATATACTACAATAACAATAATAAGTATGGTAGAAAGAAATATATGAATCTTTCTACCATACTATCGAATCTCATAAAATACTGATGATTCTAGTCCGCTTATTTCATTTAAGACACGAAATTTTAATACTTTTCATTTTATTTTTTCTTTTCAATCATTGATAAGAACTAAACAGTCAAGTTTAATTCAAATTAATCATTTTGACTGACTGTTTTTACATATATTATAAGTAAAAAAGCAGTAGGAACTAGAATGAACAGTGCAGTAGCAATAAATGCGAGAATATTTACTTCCATAATCTCATCGTTTCATTTTTAATTAATTCGCAATAACTCGGGATTTAATCCCATAGAGCTGATAAATCTTTCGCCTGTAAATTCAATATTCAATGGGATGAATTATATCTCGACGATATCGAATCGGAGCAATATCATGAATAACAATATCTGAGCTATCAAATTGATTCATCGTCGAGAATTAAATAGTATAACATAGGAAGATCTTTTATCCATACCGAATTCAAATTTTGATTCCCGATCCGATAAATAATTCCTTTACTTTCTTTATCATTCTTTCTTTTCTATAACCTACGCCCCTCCTTGTACAATCATCTGATGAAATATCATATGACCGCCTTTACACTTACTTACATTGGTTATAAAAAACCCCAATAAAATAACCAATAGAAGCGAAATGTAAAAAGGAAGAAGTTTAGTTCTAAACCCCCTTTTTTATGATCTAATCTTCTTGGAAAACAAAGAAGTAGTATAAATAAGGAGAGTCCGGGTATAAAAAAATCGAGTATTCCATCAAATTCATTAAAAAGTTTGTTCTTTCTTCGGCAAGACCCTTAAACTTAAAAAAGATTATTCATTCCCTCACAAAGAGAGATAGCACTTGCTAAGAGAGATAGGACCTTCTTTGAGCTTTATTTTATTAATATCCCATTTCTTTGTTCTTTGGATTAATTATGGGATGCATATATCAAAAATTCAGTGTGAAATTTGAATGAGATAAATTGTTTCAAATTCACATTAATAATTGAAATTATTAATTGAGGTTACACAAAATTGGAGTCCTAAAGGGATATACTTTTAATCTTACTTTAATCTTACTAAAGGTATATACTTTTAATCTTAAAAGTATTATATCAAAGTTACTATGTTAAGTTAATTTTTTTTGTATCATACAAATTCCATTTGTGTATAGCCTCCTGTAAACGTATAGTACTCTATTACACAGATTGGGAATAATCGAAAAAGCCAGACTCCGTACGGTATCTCTTGGAATCCTGAATATGATTTTACCAATCATTGTACTAATCTACATATGTCTTTCTCCTATCAATCGGTACTAGTTGAATAAATGGTAATTCCCATATTTCTTTGATGATAAGTGTGAAACTAATAAATAAAATACTAAAATACTAATAAATAAATAAAATAGGAGGGTATCCTCTTGGGAATGAAATTATGCTATTTGTTTTGTTCTCCTTTTCACAGCAAATGCAGAGATGAATTGATGTATTTTTTTTTAGTGGATTTGGGTCTGTCGGGACTGACGGGGCTCGAACCCGCAGCTTCCGCCTTGACAGGGCGGTGCTCTGACCAATTGAACTACAATCCCAAGGAAATAGAGTGTACATCATACATATTCTTATGATTTCATTCAAACCCTTTCTATTACTATTAGAGTTTAGATATTTAGATTAGAATAGTCGTATTATAACAGAAACGCGCGTAATATATTTGATATACACACGGATATGCACTTTAGTGGGAGTGTCTCACGGATTGTTAATAATCCTTTCGTTTTTTATAAATTGAAAAATAATCAAAAAAATCTTTCAATGAAAAAAAAAAAGAGTTTTTTATTTATTCTTTATTTTATTCTTTTCCTTATACTTCCAGATCCTTATATGAATCTAGTATGAATCTAGATCATTAGCAAGCAAGATCAGAATTTGTGAGAAAAAAATAAAGAGAGCAAATGAACAGCGGTAAAATATATCAGAAATTTTTAGTTTTTTTTCTTCTTCCGTATTCCGATCAGGCATTTCTGGGGAACAACAAATGGGGTTCTATCATTTCATGGTGGATCGGCCAATTATTGGGCCGAGCTGGATTTGAACCAGCGTAGACATATTGCCAACGAATTTACAGTCCGTCCCCATTAACCGCTCGGGCATCGACCCAGGAAGAATCAATTCCCGGCTTATTGATAATCCATGATCAACTTCCTTTCGTAGTACCCTACCCCCAGGGGAATTCGAATCCCCGCTGCCTCCTTGAAAGAGAGATGTCCTGAACCACTAGACGATGGGGGCAAGTATGCCCGACCGCCATCATACTGTGCTCATTGTATGAACAGTTTTTTGAAATTGTCAATATAATGTGGTATGATTAAATCTGAAAGATCTTTCCCTCTTTCATGATTCCATAGAATCTTTTGATTCGTATTTATATTCATGAATCATTCATTCTAATCATATAATTTTTTTTTAATATTATTTTCATTAATTTTATTTATTTTATTCATTAATTTTATTTATTTTATATTTATTCTTTGAAATAGAATAAATAAAATTAAAATAAATAGATATTAATTGATATTAATTATAAATCGATATTTCTATTAAATATTTCTATTAAAATAAAAAAAAAAAATAAATAAAATAAGAAACTAAATCGGTAGAATAGAAATAATACGAGGTATAGGACCTTTTGGGGAGTGATTGGTCCGCCAGACCAGAAAGGGAAATTAAACTTCATTTTTCTATCTTACACTAAGCCAGGAAATTAAAAAAAATCTGAAAATATGGGAAGAAGGATAGGGATCAACAAGTTATTGAAAATTGTTTTTCTCTAAGAATTAAGTTCGGGGAACAAGTAAAATAAATCTTTTTATCAATGATTCTACGAAATATCTTATATCTATGTTGAATTGGTAAGTCTATGTATCAATCAAATTAATTTCGTTATGATGGGGGTCAATTCAATTAATTCAATTTAGGGTCGGTTTTGAAACAATTCATTGCATTTCTATTTATAAAATCCAATCTTAATTATAATAAATAATAATAAAAATAAACCATTTTTTTATTTTACCCATACTTACGATCCTATACTCACTAGATAAATTGAATTTATCGTTCCTGAATGGTTCACTATCTGGATAAGATATATATGTGC